TTGGGTAGACCTCATACAATAACTGTCCTAGTTCTACCGTATCTTTTGTTTCATTTCTTCTGGAACAATCACAAAAACTTTTTTTATTATGGATCTACTACCAGAAATTCAATGCGTAATCTCAGCATTCAATGTGTATTCCTGAATAATCTAATTTTTCAATTATTCAACCATTTCATTTTACCAAGTTCAACGTTAGCCAGATTAGTCAACATTTATATGTTTCGATGCAACAACAAGATGTTATTTGTAACAAGTAGTTTTGTTGGTTGGTTAATTGGTCACATTTTATTCATGAAATGGGTTGGATTGGTATTATTCTGGATACGGCAAAATCATTCTATTCGATCCAATAAGTACCTTGTGTCAGAATTGAGAAATTCTATGGCTCGAATCTTTAGTATTCTCTTATTTATCACCTGTGTCTACTATTTAGGCAGAATGCCGTCGCCTATTGTCACTAAGAAACTGAAAGAAACCTCAGAAATGGAAGAAAGGGGAGAAAGTGAGGAAGAAAGCGATGTAGAAACAACTTCCGAAACGAAGGAGACTAAACAGGAACAAGAGGGATCCGCCGAAGAAGACCCTTCCCTTTGTTCGGAAGAACAGGAAGATCCGGAAAAAATAGATGAAACGGAAGAGATCCGAGTGAATGGAAAGGAAAAAACAAAGGGGGAATTCCACTTTCACTTTAAAGAGACATGCTATAAAGATAGCCCAGTTTACGAAGATTCTTATCTTGATAGGTATCAAGATAATTGGGAATTGGGAAGACTTAAAGAAGAGAAAAATGAAAAGACTTATTTCTGGTTTGAAAAACCTCTTGTGACTTTTCTTTTCGATTATAAACGATGGAATTGTCCATTGCGATATATAAAAAATGATCGGTTTGAAAATGCTGTACGAAATGAAATGTCACAATATTTTTTTTATACATGTCCAAGTAATGGGAAAAAAAAAATATCTTTTACATATCCACCTAGTTTATCGACTTTTTCGGAAATGATAGAACGAAAAATGTCTTTGTACACGACAAAAAAATTATCCCATGGAGATTATTGGGTTTATACCAATGAACAAAAAAAATAMWAAAAATATTGATACATAAAAAAAATATAAAAATAAATAAGACGAGATTCGTCCCCCCCCCATATATCTGATACCTTCACCTATAAGGGAACTTGTAAGACCAACTCCATTTGTAATTCCATCAATTATATGTCTATCAAAAAACTGAGTTAGCTCGGTTAATCCTCTTATACCCATGGCTAAAACCCTAGTATAAAAAATATCTATGTAACCACGATTATATGACCAATTGTATATAACACTTTTTATTTGATCCAAGATAATTCTCTTAGGGCTCCCTTTTAGAAATGAATTGATTAAGTCCAAATTCTGGAAAAATGAATAAACAGACCCATATAAAATATATGCTATGAATAATCCTAAAATGGCTATACTTACTGAAAAAATTGAATTTGTAAAAAATTCATACCAATTCACAGAATAATTCGAATTTGGATGGAAAAGATTTTGGGATGGGGTTAACCATTTCGATAATATATCAAAATCCATTACTCCTTGATCAAAAGAAATTCCTATTGATCCAACGAACAAAGTAAATAGTACCAATACAAGCAGAGGAAATAGCATAGTATTGTCTGATTCATGAGGATACATGGAAGTATATTTTTTTCCAAAGTAAGTACTAAAGTATCGTATCTTATCATTATCAATGATTTTATATGTATCTTTTGAAAAAAAGTAAACCTTTTTATTCATTGTTGATAAAAGTAAATTTTTATTGACTGTTTTTGGTGCTTCTTTTCCCCATAGAGATATTGAATAGAACAAATTATTTTTAGTGCTACTATGATTTTGAAAATAAACACGCAAATACCCATCAAAGGTAAGTAAATATACCCGAAACATATAAAATGCGGTTAATCCTATTGTGAAACAAGGTATTATTGCAAAAATTGGTGAATATAACCAAGTATCATTAAGAATTTCATCTTTGGACCAAAAACAAGCAAGAGGTGGAATACCACAAAGAGAAAGTGTACCTAATAAAAAAGTAGTTCTTGTAATTGGAACATATCTTGTTAAACCACCCATAAGAACCATATTCTGACTTTTTTCTGGTGAATATCCAACAATAGGTTCCATTGAATGAATAATAGATCCAGATCCCAAAAACAATAAAGCTTTAGAATAGGCATGAGTGATCAAATGGAATAAAGCCGCTCGATAAGAACCTATACCTAGAGCTAACATAATATAACCTAATTGAGACATTGTAGAATAGGCTAAACTTCTTTTAATGTCTCTTTGAGCAAGAGAAAAAGTAGCTCCTAATAGTACTGTTATTACACCTGTTAAAGAAATGAAATTCATTATATAAGGTATGTCTATGAAAAGAGGAATAAGCCGAGCTACAAGAAAAATTCCTGCTGCTACCATAGTAGCAGCGTGTATAAGGGCCGAGATAGGAGTAGGTCCTTCCATGGCATCAGGTAACCATACGTGGAGGGGGAATTGTGCAGATTTAGCAACTGCACCGACAAATAATAAAGAGGCACACAAAGTAGCAAATAAGGAACTGACCCCATTATTATGGATCAAGTTATTAGCTATTTCGAACAAATCCCGAAATTCCAAACTACCTGTTATCCAATAAAGACCTAAGATTCCTAATAATAAACCAAAATCTCCTACACGATTAGTTACAAAAGCTTTTTGACAAGCACTTGCGGCAATCGGTCGTGTGAACCAAAACCCTATTAATAAATATGAACACATTCCCACTAGTTCCCAAAAAATATGAATTTGTATCAAATTAGAACTAGTAACTAATCCCAACATGGAAGTATTGGAAAAACTCATATAAGCAAAAAATCTCAAATATCCTTGGTCGTGAGACATATAATTGTCACTATAAATAAGAATCATGACTCCAACAGTAGTAATTAGTATTGACATAATAGAAGTAAGTGGATCGATCAAATATCCAAACTCTAAGGAAAAATCAATATCTATGGTCCAAGACCATAGATATTGATAAATAAAACTTCCATTTATTTGTTGAATAGACAGATTGGCCGAAAATCCCATAGCTATACTTAACAGAAAAATACTAGGAAAAACCCATATACGACGAATATTTTTTGTTGCTGTCGGAATAAGTATAAGTCCAAATCCTATTGACATAGTAACTGTAAGTGGAAGAAAAGGTATTATCCATGCATATTGATATGTATGTTCCATAAGAAAACAAACAAATTGAGATTTTTTTTATAATTAATAATTGTTTCCGATTCACCAATTCTTATCTCTTTCGAAAAGAACAATAAACAAAAATAATGAAAAAAAAAATATAAAATATATATATATAAAATATAAATATATATATATAATAAATATATATATAATAATAATATATATATATATATATTATTTGTTATTTTATGTTATTTGTATTTTATGTTATTTGTTTTTTTATGTTAAATGTTGAAAGTTAAAAAAAACTATTATTCACAGAATAAAGTATAGATAATGATTAAAAAAAACGATCTATTCCGAACAATACATGTCTTTCACATACAACGATAAATAAAAATGAGTAACCCTTTTTTGAATGGCAGTTCCAAAAAAATGTATTTCTATGTCAAAAAAACATATTCGTAGGAATATTTGGAAGAAAAAAGGATATTTAACTGCAGTAAAAGCTTTTTCTTTAGCGAAATCGGTTTCTACCGGACATTCAAAAAGTTTTTTTGTGCGACAAACAAATAATAAAGTCTTGGGATAATTGGAATTGACATAGCCCGAAGAACTGAAAATTTTTTAAGATGAACGATTCACATTAATTAATGTATTGAACTACTCAATATTAGTTAGAACTAGCTGCTGTGGTATGTAGAATAAGAGTTTTCTGTATATTGGGTTCTTATTAAGAATAGTATTTTTTCCCTATCCATTAACTTTTCACAATAGAAAAATAGGATTAAGATTTTCTATTGTGAATAGTACAATTGTCATAGAAATTTAAACCTTTTTATTTTGTTATATGCCTAACCTAAAACTTAATTGGTTTGGTAAATGTTACCTTATTTATATTATATACATATACACAATGAAGAGTATTAATACTTAATGATACTAAAGTATCGGAATCGTTAGAAAAATTCCAAATGGATTTAGTGATGAAATTGTAATACATATGAGATCTTAGTTATTTGATTTTTTTTTCATTGAAAAAAAAAATCAATCTTTTTCATTTATCCGATGAAATCGGATAAATGAAAAACAAATCATCAAAAAAATAGAAAGAAAAAGGACAATTCTTAATTCTATACCTCTACTGAGAGCAAAACTATCGAAATTTCAACTGTATCGGGGGAACTTAGTTTATAGTACGTGAAAGTTGATTGTTAAAACTGAACCTAGGACGATACTAACTAAGGATTATTTTATTGAAGATTCAAATATGAATTTAAACGAGTCTTTTTTCATCGATTCTAATGTTTCCTAAACTATATTGAATCCTTGATTCTTGACGATTCAACATGAAATGAATATTATTATTTCAAGTAAGCCGCCATGGTGAAATCGGTAGACACGCTGCTCTTAGGAAGCAGTGCTAGAGCATCTCGGTTCGAGTCCGAGTGGCGGCATCCTATAAAAGAGACACAATGTATCCTATAATGTATTCAATTTCTGATTTCAATTCTGTAATGGGACACCTTTTTTTATGATATTTGTGACTTTAGAACATATATTAACTCATATCTCTTTTTCGATCATTTCAATTGTGATTACGATTCATTTCATGAACTTATTAGTCTACGAAATCGTAGGATTACGTGATTCATCGGAAAAAGGGATGATAGCCACCTTTTTCTCTATAACAGGATTATTAGTTTCTCGTTGGATTTCTTCAGGACATTTTCCGTTAAGTAATTTATACGAGTCATTAATCTTCCTTTCATGTAGTT